ACAAAAACAGCAATCGGGCCGGAGAATGCGATTGCATTATAAGGTCGCAATTGAACAGACCGAGCAAGCTCGAATTGGCGTAACATGAAACCTATTAGTCCGAAAGCGCCGTGTAGAGCAACAAAAGTCCACAGACCGCCCAGCTGGCACCAACGAGTAAAATCTCCTTGTGCTTCAGGACCCCATAGTAACAATAAAGAATGCGCTAAACTATTAGCAGGAGTCGAAACTGCGGCCGTTAAGAAATTACAGCCTTCCAAATAGGAACTGGCCAACCCATGGGTATACCACGAAGTTACAAAGGTTGTACCCGTGAACCAACCCCCCAAAGCGAAATAGGCACAAGGGAAGAGCAATAGACCGGACCAGCCTACAAAAACGAAACGGTCCCTCCGTAACCAGTCATCCATACTATCAAATAAATCCTTTTCGTCTTTGGGAAATTTACCAACGGCTATAGTCATAGCGATCCTCCTATTCAACTACTTCGACCATTTCCGAGCACCTTGTAGGATTTTCGGGGCGTCGGAAGATTTGATCATTTCTCTATGATTTCTCTTGCACTGCCCCTTCCAAGGGGTTTCGAAGATAAAAATTTGGTTATTGGCCCATAAACTCACCTAGGGAAATCTATGAACTCCGTTTGATTATTCTTTGTTTCCAAGCATATGAACCGTGAATTGTCTTCTTATGACCGATCAATCCAATTGATGAATCTTTTCAAATCACTTTTGAAGGAACAAGCGACCCTCCTCTCACTACTAATCGACCGCAGACCTACCTCCCTCTTGTTCGATTCAATAATGTTATTCTTAGATCTTGTTAGTGAGATTGAGAAAAAGAAAGCTATTTCTAGATTGTTCTAATTTCTAGGTATACTAAACTATTCCAATTCCATAATCAATTTCTTCATTTTTTTTTTGACTGTCTTCTTTGTTATATCTCCTTTTCTTGCAGATAACTGGAAAACCCGAGTGTCGATCTTCCTACGGTCAAAACAAAAAAGACATTTTCTATTGAGTCTTATCTCTTAGATAGAGAGATGGTTTGCTATTTTTTCGGTCAATTCCATAGACAAATACAAGACTGGAAATCAAAGTCTCTTTCTCGCATCTATTCTCCATTAAACTCTGGTAACATCCCGGATGCATCAATATAGAAATGTTTGGTCCATGAATCTGCGATCTGATAACTATCCATCTAAATCTATTTAGAGTTTAGATATAGTAGAAATTCATATTGATCTGGAAGCAAAACAAAAAAAGATGGTGGAAATGGCTCTTATCTTGTTACTTTGAATTGAATAAAGGGTTCTCTGTATCTCTATAGGAAGGAAATCCACCCTTATTCCTAGAGAAAAGCTAGCAACAAAACAAGAAAGTGGAATCTGAAATATTGGCCAATTCTTTCGGAGACCAAAGAAATGAAATTCAAAAAGAAGAGGAGTGGGCTGGTCCAATTCAAATTTCATCTCTATCGAATTTGAATATCAGAATAGCGGATATAGTCATAATTAAACGGGCCAGGTCCACTTACTTTTTCTTTTGTTGATTTCAAATCTTTCCAATGGATTTGATTGGTAGAGATTTTGGATGATTTAAGGGGCGGCTTAGGATTATTCAGAATAATGCAAATTTACTGAACAAACGTTCCATTTTCGAACCAGAACTACTATACTATAGCTCAGTATAATGCTAACGTATTATCCAGTTAGTTCCTTTTTTTTATTCCAAAAAAACTCTATACTATGACTGTTTCTCAAAAGAAATTAGGAAAAAAACCAAAGCCCCTTATCGGATTTGAACCGATGACTTACGCCTTACCATGGCGTTACTCTACCACTGAGTTAAAGGGGCTTATTTTCTTTCATTTTCGAACGAATTACTATGTTGTAGTTGTAGCTATTTTATCTACACGCATTATTCTATTCTCTATTCTATAGAACTAGAGAATTAGAAAGAATAGAGAATAATATATTACTATAGAATGTCATATTATTTATTAGTATTATTTTCTTTATTATTCTATGCTATAGTAATTATTTATCTATATATATTACTATTTTTGAATAGAATATTTCAATTGCATTTTATTATTTAGGTTAGCTATTAGCTAGACGTATATCCGGTAGACTCGTAGCGACACATATTTTTGAATAAGCCAATAGATTTCCAATAGAGTGATTTTCCTAGCAAGTCTAGCGTAAAACGAACCAGCACCTAATTTCTTTTATCCCTAGTCAAAAAAAATGCACTTCGTTGATATATGATATACATGTACACTTACCAATTCGACATAAAAAACATTTCCAGCAACATAGTTGATTGAATAAGAATAATGTGATGCAGAGATTCTACTTGTCCCCTTGAACTACCTTCATTTTTTTCTTCGAAAAAGGCAGAATTTTTGTTTGATAACTTCTCGATCTTGCTTACGCGAATGGGGATTTTAAGGAACCATTCATGAATAGGAATAACGAATCTGAAAATTCTATACAATTACAATTATGAAAAACGGAAAGATTCCTTAGATCTAATCATTCCATTATATTGACAATTTCGAAAAATGAGCATACTATGATGCTAGTATGAGGGCGGTTGGGAAAGTGGGCCCCCATCGTCTAGTGGTTTAGGACATCTCTCTTTCAAGGAGGCAGCGGGGATTCGAATTCCCCTGGGGGTAGGGTACTACGAAAGGAAGTTGATCATGGATTACCAATAAGTCGAAATTGGATTCTTCCTGGGTCGATGCCCGAGCGGTTAATGGGGACGGACTGTAAATTCGTTGGCAATATGTCTACGCTGGTTCAAATCCAGCTCGGCCCAAAAATTCGCCAATCTACCAAGCGATGGTATAACCCATTTGATAAATACCCCATACGAAGATAAAAGAGAATTCCATTTTATTCTAGATCCCTTATTTCGCTGGGATTGTAGTTCAATTGGTTAGAGCACCGCCCTGTCAAGGCGGAAGCTGCGGGTTCGAGCCCCGCCAGTCCCGATGGATCCAATATCCAAAAATGCATCAATTCACTTTTTTCTTTCTATGAACTATGCTTTCTATGAACTATGCTTTCTATGAACTATGAAAGGGTGTCGGGGACCTAATTTCATTCCCAAAGAAAAAGGGGAGTTTCGAACTTAAGTCTTTTTTTTTTTTCGCTTTTCTTTTTAAGTTTGTAACTAGGTGACTAATCGAAGTGAAAGGACAATCTGATAATACTTCATCAGATGATTCATTGTACAAGGAAGGCGTAAGGTAAGTTATAGAAAAAAACAAACGGATGATAAATAAAGGAATTTTGGAAGGAATTTTGGATGGATTGGGTCAGGAATCCAAATTCCATTTGGATTCGGTATGGAGAAAATAACTTCCTATGTTATAATATTATACTATTCAAGTCTCGACGACAAATTTATTTGGTAGATTAGATATTGTTATTCGTGATATTATTGATCTGATTCAGGACCATTGAGAAGTAATTCATTCATTGAATTTACAGACGAAAGGTTTATCATCTCTAAGGGATTAAATCCCGAGTTATTGTGAAGTAAAAAAACCGATGAGATTATGGAAGTAAATATTCTTGCATTTATTGCTACTGCACTATTCATTCTAGTTCCTACCGCCTTTCTACTTATCATTTACGTAAAAACCGTTAGTCAAAATGATTAATGCTATGGAATTTGAATTTGAAAATTCGATTTCGTGTCTTAACTTAAATGAAATGAGCGGACTTTAATCGTCAATATTGTATTTGATAGTATGGTAAAAAAGAAATAGATGAATCTTTCTTTCTACCATACTATCTACCTCTTAGTGTATATCTATTTCTTAGCCTATAAAGTTTTTAATTTAGAATAAATTAAGTTTCTGTAGATCAATCTACAATTGTCTTTATATATGTGTATATGAATTCCATATATTTGTTTGAAATTCACAAAAGACCCCGATTTGTTACATCTATTCCTTCCAATCATCCGAATCCCTTTCTTTTCGATAGACAAAGAGGGGAATCGCTGAAATATCTCTTTGATTCAAAGAGTATGCTTCATCTCATAGATTCTTCAGTTGGAGTTCAATGGGATAAATTCAGACATTTTTTTATTTTGAATAGTTCAAAACAAGTTTGAGAATGATCTATAAAACAAAAGCTACGCTTTTATTCCTCAACTCAATTAGTAATACTTTTAGAGCCCACTTCTTCCCCACACTACGAGTGAAAGGGAAAATGTAAAGACTACCATTAAAGCAGCCCAAGCGAGACTTACTATATCCATGTGAATTATGTCCCCTATCTCTATAAATACAAAGGAATTTTTCCATTATTTCTCACTAATAATAATGGAATCAACGGTGCAGAGTCAAAACAAAAAGGGATTCTGTTTGAACACTATTGAGAAATCAACCCCCGATGGATTCGGATTTCAGATTAAACACAAGTAAGATATAAGTACATCCCAAGGAAGTGGGAACATGCCGGAATACGAATAAAATAACAAAAAAATGCCCTCTTTTCGATAAAAGTCAATTATCGATCCAATATGGACAAGATCGATTCTTTAGACATTCCCTTAGTGATAGAAGGGAGTCGTGAAGTCTTGATAGCCCCTCTGCCGGTTGATTTGACTATTCGAATCAAACAAAGTATCAACAGTCTGTTTCCTCTTCTTCTCGCGGGTAATCATTCTGCGGGTTATATCAGCAGAACAGAAGAGAAGAAGAAATTTCGAAGTTTTTTGTTTGTTGATCAGGCGACACCCAGATTTGAACTGGGGAAAAAGGATTTGCAGTCCCCCGCCTTACCGCTCGGCCATGTCGCCAAAATGATACAAAATAGATGAGAAAATTTTTCCGGATTACTGCATTTTTATTGTACTTGTATTTTTTTTGACTTCCCTTTTCCTTAATACTTTTCCTAAAGCAAACACCCCTCTTGCACTTTTGTATTTGATCCACGCCCTCAATTGATTATCTCATATCTGAAAATCCACCTTTGATTTTTCAATAGAAAAATGAGACAATTAGCATTGTGAATTTTCAGTCGACAAATTGGAACCATTAACTATTTCCCCTTACTTTGAATTCATGAACAATCCTGGGATTTGAATCGCCAATTTGTGTTTTACTAATGACATAAAAATAAAAAATACAAACTGAGATAGAACTAATTAGTCTTTATTTTTTCCATCAAAAAACCCTTCTCCATTTCCATTATAACAAAATAGATGAGTATATGTAAACCCCAGAACAAAAATTGTTACACAGAGATATAGGATTTAGATATGTTATCGATAGGGAATTGTCATAAAATTATCCTATCTCACTTGAATTTGGAATTCCCTATTTTTTTTTCATAGAAATTATCTTATGAGAAGCACGACCCCAGGTTGTCCCAAAATAAAATAAAAAATAAAAGAGAAGTTGGGTAGTCGAGCTATCTGTGTGTTTACTAAATGCAAACCGTCTTCTACTCAAAAAAATCAAAAAAAGTAAAGCTACAAAAATATCTCTTCTCTACGAATCGTTTTTTCCCAATGCAATCCCTAACATAAGCAAACGCTGTGAAGGGCTATATCTATCCAACCCAACTATTTTTCTCAAATTCGAATATGTAATATCCTAATAATGGTAGAATTTGAATAATTTTATTAAGGCTATTCTATCCAAAATCCTACGACTTTCTTACTATTTATTAATATCTTAATAAGTCTAAGTAACAGAATTCTATTTCGAGGACTATTTTCTCAATTCCTTTCTGTTTGGATCTCTCAAAACTTTCCATTTAAGTAGAAAATTCTCTTTATTCCTGCGTTCATATGTAGTTGGTACATTTCATGCCAATATAGGCAGTTGGGTAAAATTTCATGTGATTCAGTAAACAGAACAGAATAGAAATTCCATCAGTGCTAGATCGTCGATCTAATTCGATGAAGAATGTGCTTACTACTTAATAATAGAATATAATAGAATGGGATTTTTTTAGAAATGGGAAATGCAAAATGCTGGGGGGTGCAAATGAGGGAATGTCTACAATACCTGGATTTAATCAGATCCAATTTGAAGGATTTTGTAGGTTCATTGATCAGGGTTTGACAGAAGAACTTTCTAAGTTTCCAAAAATAGAAGATACAGATCAAGAAATCGAATTTCAATTATTTATGGAAAGATATCAATTGGTAGAACCATTGATAAAGGAAAGAAATGCTGTGCATGAATCACTCACCTATTCTTCGGAATTATATGTATCCGCAGGATTAATTTGGAAAACCCGTAAGGATATGCAAGAACAAACTATTTTGATTGGAAACATTCCTCTAATGAATTCCCTGGGAACCTTTATAATAAATGGAATATATCGAATTGTAATCAATCAAATACTGCAAAGTCCCGGTATTTATTACCGGTCAGAATTGGACCATAATGGGATTTTGGTCTATACCGGCACCATAATATCAGATTGGGGAGGAAGATCAGAATTAGAGATTGATAGAAAAGCAAGAATATGGGCTCGCGTGAGTAGGAAACAAAAAATATCTATTCTAGTTCTATCATCAGCTATGGGTTCGAATCTAAGAGAAATTCTAGACAATGTTTATTATCCTGAAATTTTTTTGTCTTTTCTGAACGATAAGGAGAGAAAAAAAATGGGATCAAAAGAAAATGCCATTTTGGAGTTTTATCAACAATTTGCTTGTGTCGGCGGGGATCCGGTATTTTCTGAATCCTTATGTAAGGAATTACAAAAGAAGTTCTTTCAACAAAGATGTGAATTAGGAAGGATTGGTCGACGAAATATGAACCGAAGGTTGAACCTTGATATACCCCAGAATAATAGATTTTTGTTACCACGAGACCTATTGGCAGCCGCCGATTATTTGATCGGACTCCAATTTGGAATGGGTACACTTGACGATATGAATCATTTGAAAAATAAGCGCATTCGTTCTGTAGCGGATCTTTTACAAGATCAATTCGGATTATCTCTGGTTCGTTTAGAAAATGTGGTTCGAGCAACTATATGTGGAGCCGTTCGCCATAAATTAATACCAACTCCTCAGAATTTGGTAACCTCAACTGCATTAACAACCACTTATGAATCTTTTTTTGGTTTACACCCCTTATCTCAAGTTTTAGATCGAACAAATCCATTGACACAAATAGTTCATGGACGAAAATTGAGTTATTTAGGTCCCGGAGGACTGACAGGACGAACTGCTAGTTTTCGGATACGAGATATCCATCCTAGTCACTATGGTCGTATTTGCCCAATTGACACATCGGAGGGAATCAATGTTGGACTTATTGGATCCTTAGCAATTCATGTGAGGATGGGTCATTGGGGATCTCTAGAAAGCCCGTTTTATGAAATTGCAGAAAGATCAACAGGGTTACGACTGCTTTATTTATCGCCAGGTAGAGATGAATACTATATGTTAGCGACAGGAAATTCTTTGGCGTTGAGTCGGGATATTCCGGAAGAGCAGGTTGTTCCAGCCC